TCTTGGTCCTTTTGAAAATACCAGTGTAAGTGAAGATCCAATTTTAAATGATATGGATAAAGACATTTTAAATTTTAGCGACAAGTCTAATTACAGTAATGTTGATCATTTAGTCGGCGACAGATACATTCGGAATTTCATATCTGATGACACTTTTTTCGTTAGGGATAGTAATAGGGACAGTTATTCCATATATTTTGATATTGAAAATAAAAATTTTGAGATTGACAACAACCGTTCTTTTCTAAGTGAACTAAAAAGTTCTTTTTATAGTTATCAGACTTCTAGTTATATGAATAATGCACCCCAAAGTGACGATACTCGCCACGATCATTACATGTATGATACTAATTCTCATTATAGTTGGAATAATCACATTAATAGTTGTATTGACAGTTATCTTGGTTCTCAAATTTGTATTGATAGTTATATTTTAAGCAACAGTAACAATTACAGTGACAGCTACATTTATAGTTACATTTGTGGCGAAAGCGTAAATAGTAGTAAAAGCGAGAGTTCCAGTATAAAAACTAGCACAGATGATAGTGATTTTAGTATAAGTTCTAATAATTTAAATGTAACTCAAAAATACAGGCATTTGTGGATTCAATGCGAAAATTGTTATGGATTAAATTATAAGAAATTTTTAAAATCAAAAATGAATATTTGTGAACAATGTGGATGTCATTTGAAAATGAGTAGTTTTGATAGAATCGAACTTTCGATTGATCCCGGTACTTGGGATCCTATGAACGAAGACATGGTCTCTCTGGATCCCATTGAATTTCATTCGGAGGAGGAACCTTATAAAGATCGTATTGATTCTTATCAAAAAAATACAGGATTAACTGAGGCTGTTCAAACAGGCACAGGTCAACTAAATGGTATTCCCGTAGCAATTGGTGTTATGGATTTTCAGTTTATGGGTGGTAGTATGGGATCTGTAGTGGGCGAAAAAATCACACGTTTGGCCGAGTATGCTACCAATCAATTTTTACCTCTTATTCTAGTGTGTGCTTCCGGAGGAGCACGCATGCAAGAAGGAAGCTTGAGCCTGATGCAAATGGCTAAAATATCTTCCGCTTTATATGATTATCAATTAAATAAAAAGTTATTTTATGTAGCAATCCTTACATCCCCTACCACAGGCGGGGTGACGGCTAGTTTTGGTATGTTGGGAGATATCATTATTGCCGAACCCAATGCTTATATTGCATTTGCAGGTAAAAGAGTAATTGAACAAACATTGAATAAGACAGTACCTGAGGATTCACAAGTGGCTGAATATTTATTCCATAAGGGCTTATTCGATCCAATCGTACCACGTAATCCTTTAAAGGGCGTTCTGAGTGAGTTATTTCGGCTACATGCTTTCTTTCCTTTGAATGAAAATTAGATTAGAGCCTTAGAGTCTTAATTTAATATTTAATAAGAGTATTAATTTAATAAAACTTAATAAATTTTTTTATGTGTGGTGATCAAGTAGTTATTTAATTTATAGGAATCAAAGTCAAAATCCGAAGAATGGATTTTGACTTTGGTAACATAAGATTGAATTGTAGAAAGAACCATCCGGATCGTTTTTTTATCGATATTCCTGGTTACTAATACTAACTAGGAAATCTCTATTAAACAAAAGAGTGAATTCTTTCAAAATAAAAGAGTGAATTCTTTCGCTTTCTTCCGTGGAATTAGTTAACAAGGTCTTGCATCTTTCTATATCTCCCGAAAATAATCCCCCACTAAGAATCCTTTTTGTTGGATCGTATTATAACGAATTCTTTAGGAGTTTTTAGGAAATACTTTAAAATTTTATTAAATTATGAAATTTATAAGACAAGAAAAGATAATAACTACTAATACGAATAGAAAAAGGGTGGATTATCGTATATATATATTTCATGTAGAAACATGTAGAAAGATGAATTAGAAACATGTAGAAAGATGAATAGGTCCATTTATTTATATATTTTTTTATTAATTAATATATATTTATTAAATTAATATAGATTTCTTAAAACATATACTTATAGACTCCCTATCCCTATTAAGTATATATATACTCACTTAGGTATACTTAGTATAATATAACAATTATATATGAATTATAAGATATCTTTATAACAATATAAGGATAAGGTTCAAATATAAAACAATAAATATAACAATAAATAACAGGTACAAATATTAAATCGAGGTACCCATTCTATGATAACTCTCAACAGTCTCCCCTCCATTTTTGTGCCTTTAGTGGGCTTAGTATTTCCGGCAATTGCAATGGCTTCTTTATCTCTTTATGTTCAAAAAAACAAGATTTTTTAGATACAACAAGGACAAATCTTATATATATATATATATTTTTTTCAAGACTTACTTGGATCATAACACGGATATCTATTTAGTAAAATATGGTATAATATGCGGCTTCCTTCGGGCATAAGCTCTTATGTATGTGTAAACATGATAAATGAATTATAACTATTTTCAAATAGATCGGGATCGGGGAGAATTTCTGAAATGTAAAGTCATCTATATGTATTAGGAAATCATATGAAAGGGATGTTATTATTTTAGTTTGGATCTAAGAAATTCGATGAATTATCCCTAAAGGTTCACATCATAATAGTGCTGGTTGATGAGAGTTACTTCGGAAACAAAAAAAAAGTAAAAAAAAAATTATTTTTGTTATTCTCCCAATTCCAATAAAATGCAACTAGGTCTAGTTAGAGTATGAGTTGGCGATCAGAACGTATATGGGTAGAACTTATAGCGGGGTCTCGAAAAACAAGTAATTTCTGTTGGGCCTTTATTCTTTTTTTAGGTTCATTAGGGTTTTTATTGGTTGGAACGTCCAGTTATTTTGGTAGGAATTTTATATCTTTATTTCCTTCTCAGCAAATAATTTTTTTTCCACAAGGTATCGTGATGTCTTTCTATGGGATCGCAGGTCTTTTTATTAGCTCCTATTTGTGGTGCACAATTTCGTGGAATGTAGGTAGTGGTTATGATCGATTCGATATAAAAGAGGGCATAGTGTGTATTTTTCGTTGGGGATTTCCTGGAAAAAATCGTCGCATATTCCTCCGATTCCTTATGAAAGACATTCAGTCCATCAGAATAGAAATTAAAGAGGGTATTTATGCTCGTCGTGTCCTTTATATGGAAATAAAAGGACAAGGAGCCATTCCCTTGACTCGTACTGATGAGAATTTTACTCCACGAGAGATTGAGCAAAAAGCTGCTGAATTGGCCTATTTCTTGCGTGTACCAATTGAAGTATTTTGAAAAAAGGAACTGAAGAATGAATACTTTGCAAGAGATAAAAAACTCAAGAATCATCTTTTTTTCTATAGCATAACTTAACTGAAGTTTCTTCAGAACGCTTACTCGAGCCAAAGCAAACGTATATGAAACAATTCTAAAACTAAATTGTTTATGTCCACAATTTTTTTTATGCGTATGTAAATCCACTTAACTCAATTCAGTAACAAATCTAAATGATAGATTCATCATATATCAAAACAAAACATTTCATCATAAAGTAAAGAATTTTTTTTCTAAATATTTGATATTTTGATAGAACGGGAGTTCTTTCGTCTCGAAATCCGACTACTATTAATTTGAAGAGGGCTCTTTCTTATTCTATATTCTTTCTAAATTCAAGGACTAACCGCTGTACTGAATCACAAAAAAATCCGGAAATACATCGATGACTTCTAATAGAACTTATGCTTGATAGAAATATTAGTATCATATAGAGTCGACGAATGAGGTGCGTTCATTAAAAATTTTAAAATTCACAGACGAAAAAATGGCAAAAAAGAAAGTATTAATTTCCCTTCTATATCTTGCATCTATAGTATTTTTGCCTTGGTGGATCTCTCTCTCATTTAATAAAAGTCTGGAATCTTGGTTTACTAATTGGTGGAATACTAGGCAATCCGAAATTTTTTTGAATGATATTCAAGAAAAGAGTATTCTAAAAGAATTCATAGACTTAGAGGAACTCTTACGTTTGGACGAAATGATAAAGGAATACCCGGAAACACATTTAAAAAAGCCTCGCATCGAAATCTACAAAGAAACGATCCAATTGATCAAGATGCACAACGAGGATCGCATCCATACAATTTTACACTTCTCGACAAATATAATCTGTTTCGGTATTCTAAGTGGTTATTCTATTCTAGGTAATGAAGAACTTGTTATTCTTAACTCTTGGTTTCAAGAATTCCTATACAACTTAAGCGACACAATAAAAGCTTTTTCTATTCTTTTATTAACTGATTTATGTATAGGATTCCATTCGCCCCACGGTTGGGAATTAATGATTGGCTCTGTCTACAAAGATTTTGGATTTGCTCATAATGATCAAATTATATCCGGTCTTGTTTCTACTTTTCCAGTCATTTTAGATACAATTTTTAAATATTGGATCTTTCGTTATTTAAATCGTGTATCTCCTTCACTTGTAGTGATTTATCATTCAATGAATGACTGAAAAGTGATCGAACGATCCAATTATAATATTTGTTACTTTGTACATAAGCAAAACATTCAAAATTGTACTTACTACCCATCCAAGGGATTCCTCCAATATTCCAGTAAAATTATTTATATTTAATATTTAAGTAAATAGCAAAATTATAGATAGGGAACTATACTAGCGACCTACCTAATTTTATTGTAGAAATTTTCGGGATCAATGATTGGACCATGCAAACTAAAAATACCTTTTCTTGGATAAAGAAAGAGATTACTCGATCCATTTCCGTATCGCTCATGATATATATACTAACCCAGGCACCCCTTTCAAATGCATATCCCATTTTTGCACAGCAGGGTTATGAAAATCCACGAGAAGCGACTGGCCGTATTGTATGTGCCAATTGCCATTTAGCTAATAAACCCGTGGATATCGAGGTTCCACAAGCGGTACTTCCTGATACTGTATTTGAAGCAGTTGTTCGAATTCCTTATGATCTGCAACTGAAACAAGT